GTAACATTGATGAAGCTACCGCGAAGGCTACAAATTTTGAAATGGAGGACAAATTGAAGAAATGACCTTAAATCTTTGTGTACTAACCCCAAATCAAATTGTTTGGAACTCAGAAGTGAAAGAAGTAATTTTATCTACTAATAGTGGACAAATTGGCATATTACCAAATCATGCACCTATTGCCACAGCTGTAGATATAGGTATTTTGAGAATACGTCTTAATGATAAATGGATACCAATGGCTCTTATGGGCGGTTTTGCCAGAATAGGAAATAATCAGATCACTATTTTAGCACATGATGCAGAGAAGTGTAATGATATTGATCCACAGGAAGCTCAAAAAACTCTTGAAATGGCGGAAGCCAACTTGAAGAAAGCTGAAGGCAAAAGACAAATAATTGAGGCAAATCTAGCTCGTATGAGAGCTAGGACACGAGTAGAAGCTATCAATGCAATTTCATAAATAGTTTATGTGAACACGTCTCAATAATAATAAACAAAAATTCTTTACACCTTCTTTTTGCTTTTTATTCTTACGATTTACTCAAATGGAATCAGATTCTGATACAACGAACAAATTCTTTAATTTAGAATCAAATGAATGGTATAGAAAAATAAAATCAATAAAAAAAGAAAACAAAAAAAATTCATAAAAGACAAAACCGATTCTTCTTCGATACTAAAGTTCATGGTATCGAAGAAGTTATACCTACTATTGGATTTGAACCAATGACTCCTGCCGTATGAAAGCAATACTCTAACCACTGAGTTAAGTAGGTTTTTATTTAGAATTCAAAACAAAATAAAAAACGAAATGGGACCCATTCTATTGATGGATTATAAAAAGAATATTACTTATAAGCAATACCAATCAAACATATAATATAGATTGGATGTTAAATCATGGAATATTAATTTTGTTTTGATTTAGCTTGACAAGAAATTATCTACATGATAAAATGTGTATCACAAGTCAAAGGGCTATAGCTCAGTTGGTAGAGCACCTCGTTTACACGCGCGCCAATGTTTTTTAGAGAAGTCTATCATGTAATCAAAAGAATTGATCTTTTTGAGAAATCTATGTCTTACTCCATTTATGTATTACTCCATTAATTTGTGGGAATAACAAAAGAAAACAATAGCCTGACAAAAGGTTTGGTTCTATCTAGGTACTCATTTAGGCGTCAAATAGAACCCCATTCCTTGATTTGAGATATTGATAAGGTTAATGCTCAATCTATTCAATGTTAGGCATAAGGAGAGTATATAAGGACCTCAAAAATTCTCTTTTCATCCTTACATTATGAATTTTAAGGTGTATGAAGTTTCATATTGTATTCTTAAAAAAAAAAAGCAGGGTGATAGAGACTCCATTTAACTTATGTTGATATAAGCCAAAAGCAAACCTACGTCATCAAAATACTTCTTTAAAACACTTTGGTAGTGCTCCTGGTTGGAAATCACAATAATCAATCAAAGCACGTGGAGCCATCTACTTATCTTTCTGTAAGGATAAATATGGTAGACTAGCTGATATTTATATCAGCTAATGAAAGAGCCCAATGCAAAAAAAAAAATGCATGTTGGGTCTTTGAAACAGTTCGAATTATTTTGATACGAATCAGTTTGATCTGTTTTACCGAGAAGGTCTACGGTTCGAGTCCGTATAGCCCTATAACCTTTGAGTATCTAACCCTTTCATATTTCATATTTAATAAAAAAAAGATTAATATAATAAATTTATATTAATATAATAATGAATATAATAATATAATTAATATTAATAATATATTAATGTAATAATGTAATATATGTAATATAATAAGTAATATAATAATGAATAATCTAAGAAGAAAATAAATTATTAAATCAAAATATAATTCATAGTCAATATGAAAATAAAAAAGAGTTTAATTTTTTTTGTTATAACGAGATAGGTATCTATTAGGATCAATAATATTAATAGGATCAATAATATTAATCGAAATATGTATATGTTGATTCATCGAAATTTTGAATTTTTCAAATACTTAATTCATGCGCCGGGAACCAGATTTGAACTGGTGACACGAGGATTTTCAGTCCTCTGCTCTACCAACTGAGCTATCCCGACCATTATCCTTGCATCATCTTCATTTTACTAGATGACTGAGTCCTATGTCAATTAAAAAATGTGAATCATAAAATAAAAAGGAATTCTACGTTAAAGGATGTTCTTTTTTATGTGTATCATATATCACCCACAATAGAAAAAAATTTATTCTCAGATTTTTTTTTTAAGCGTAGAATCAATAATAAACATAACGAATTTTTCATTTTGAATTTATATTCAAAAAATGATAGGTAAGATATATCATTAAGGGATTGAACCGGGACTTTTTTGGGGATAGAGGGACTTGAACCCTCACGATTTATAAAATCGACGGATTTTCCTCTCACTATAAATTTCATTGTTGTCAATACTGACATATAGAATGGGACTCTATCTTTATTCTCATCTGACTAATCCATTTTGAAAAAGATATATCAGACTTTGGAGTAAATGATTTGATCAAATTATATTTGATTCTTTATTCAACTTCCAATTGATTGAAAAAGTATTTTTCTTTTTAGAGTTTTATAGAAAGAAAGTTTATCCTTCATCTTTTTGAAAGTTTTTATGCAAGGATTCCTTGACTTGACTAACATAATGCAGCAGTCAACTCCATTTTTTAGAACAGCTTCCATTGAGTCTCTGCACCTATCCTTTTTTGATTCTTTTTCTTTTGATTGAATTATTTTTTTTTTTCAGAAAACAGGATTTGGCTCAGGATTGCCCATTTCTAATTCCAGGGTTTCTCTGAATTTGAAAGTGATCACTTAGTATGTTTCCATACCAAGGCTCAATCCAATTAAGTCCGTAGCGTCTACCGATTTCGCCATATCCCCTTTTGTTTTTACATTCGGATCTTATTATTATGACATTCTTTTCTTACATCATTTAGATTTGTATTAATTTCATTCGATAATGATTTAGATATGAAAAATTATTTCCTCCTTTTTTATCTCATTTTATCTCGATAAGAGAACCCTTCCCTTTTTCCAATCAGAAATAATTCTAGCATTTCTGTATATCCAATTCAATAGAGATAGCTATATACGACTTTTATCTTCTAAATACCTATCTTATTCGCATTTTGATCGTACAAATTTGAATACTTGAACGATCGATTCTATTTTCTATGTAATTTTCATCTTTTCGAATGAAAATTGAAAAAGATGAGTGTCTCTTTAGAATCTATTTAGAATCTATATTTCAATTTCTATTCTAGATCATATTGTTTTCATTGATTTCTTAAAAAAATTAAAAAAAAAAATGAAATTTAATTTGAATTCAAAAAATTCTAAATGAATAGATTAAGAAGAGGAGTAAGATATTAAAAATTGATTCGTAGAGAATTAAGAAATGATAACTAAAGATTGCTATATTAGATTCATGATTTTTTCTATAATAAATACTACTTACATATATATTATGATTATGTTCTATATTGAATTGTATTCTATATTTCTTTGTGTATGTGTATTTATGATTAAGGACAAACCCTTCTTAATAGTGAGTATTTGAGCAGTTTCAATCAATTACGATATAAACTATATCAATAATAAATAAAATTGAGATTCTATAAGCCCGCTTAGCTCAGAGGTTAGAGCTTCGCATTTGTAATGCGATGGTCATCGGTTCGACTCCGATAGCTGGCTTTTCTCTATTTGTTAGACTTTGATAATGTCTTTCTGAAATAGAAATCTAATCTATATTTCAATTTCAAAAAAGCTTTTTCTATTTTTTTTTTTAAGTACATGATGATCTATTATATCAATGTAGTAACCAAAAAATGATCAAAAAATTGAAAAAATTGTAGGTCTTAGATATCTGCAGAAAAAATATAAAAAATCAAAGACCCATATTTTCTTTTCTATTGAAATTATACATATATATATTCAAACAGACATTTATATATCTAAATATCAAAATATCAATAGAAGAAATAGATTTCTCAAAATAAAGTAAGATACTTTCCGGATATTGAGAAAATGAATCTCATTCTTTTTGTATTGTAGTCAAATACTTCAATAGATTTCAATTCATTTCTCATATCTTTATTCTTTAGTTCAGTTTGAATTGATGGTTATGAAAATTTTCACAATATCAATAAAATAAATAAGGAGTATTTATGTCGCGTTACCGAGGGCCTCGTTTCAAAAAAATACGCCGCCTGGGGGCTTTACCGGGACTTACTAGTAAAAGGCCTAGAGCTGGAACCAATCTTAGAAACCAGTCGCGCCCTGGTAAAAAATCTCAATATCGTATTCGTTTAGAAGAAAAACAAAAATTGCGTTTTCATTATGGCCTTACAGAACGACAATTGCTTAAATATGTACGTATTGCGCGAAAAGCCAAAGGATCCACAGGTCAGGTTTTATTACAATTACTTGAAATGCGTTTGGATAACATCCTTTTTAGATTGGGTATGGCTTCGACTATTCCCCAAGCCCGACAATTCATTAATCATAGACATATTTTAGTGAATGACCATATAGTCAATATACCAAGTTATCGTTGCAAACCCCAAGATATTATTACAGTGCGAGATGAACAACAATCGAAAACTATGGTTCAAAATTATCTTGATTCATCCCCGCATGAAGAATTGCCAAAACATTTGACTCTTCATCGATTCGAATATAAAGGATTTGTCAATCAAATAATAGATAGTAAATGGGTCGGTTTAAAAATAAATGAATTGCTGGTTGTAGAATATTATTCTCGTCAGACTTAGACCTAACCAATATTAAAAACAAAGGATTCAGGAAATTTCACTCCCTTTTTATAATGAATGGGATAGAATAAGCAAAGAATAAGGGAACAAAAATCAGAGGTTTGACCCGAATATTTTTATCCCATTCATTTAGCAGGAATTAGTGGGGAGGGAGATTTTCATTCTTTAAACAATCTTTGCAGTATTTTCCATATCACATCAATTACAAATTTAAATCAAATCAATATAAAAAAAAAAAAATAAAAGAAAGATCTAATTGTTGTAATTGTTGTAATAGTAGTATCCTTTTGGATTTGATACATTATTGCAAATCAAATTAGTGAATGAGATGAAAGTATGGCACGGCACGGAAAGAGAGGGATTCGAACCCTCGGTAAACAAAAGCCTACATAGCATTTCCAATGCTACGCCTTGAACCACTCGGCCATCTCTCCTACATAATCATTATTATTATGACTCGAAAACTAAGTGAATAGCGAGTCATTCATATTATCTTGTTGGTCATATTATATTGGTGGATAGGTATGTATAATGAATTCTAACTTTAAAACTAAAAAAAAAGATAAAACTTTCATCAATTCTTATTTATCATAAGACATAATAGAATATATAATGAAATCAAAATTTCTCGAATTATCCTCAAATTATTTGATTCTTAAACTTCGAGTAAATTGGAACCGCTCTTTGCATTACTGCTATATTTAGATGAAATCAAATCAGAATCACATATTCATCTTTTTGTATTTAGTATGAATTCCTATAAAATAAATATAAAATCAACAAGAAAAAAATATTTTTATCTTTATATCTTTTTAGAATATAATATGAATAATTTATCTAATTATATTCACATATATATGAAATATATGAATATATTAAGAATTTCATAATATTTAAGTATTTTTTATGTTATTTCATAATGTACAAATCCTTTTTTGTTGTGGGATTTTTTTCTCACAATAGATAATTCAAAGAATTCTAGAATGAATTACTAACTATGCCTAGATCGCGGACAAATGGAAATTTTATTGATAAGACCTTTTCAATTGTAGCCAATATCTTATTACGAATAATTCCGACAACTTCAGGAGAAAGGGAGGCATTTACCTATTATAGAGATGGTGTGATTTGATTTATTTTTTCTACTCTAAGTCTTAAAATAAATAGATAGGATTCGGGATAGAAATCAAAAAGGTTATTGAAATAAATCTACGCTTGTTGGGGGTGAAGTTTGTAAATAAATCAATTCCTTCTATCGTGTATTCCCGATTAATGCAGCCTCTGATGCTTAAAATTTATATTTGAGTATTGAGCGAAAGGTGACACCTATTCCTATTGGTTCTGCGTTACAGGTCAATCTGAATACATTAATACTAATAGGTGGCATAGGGAAAAATTCACTACGCCTAGGAATCAACAAGAAAAAACTTTGTTATTAAAATTAAAGAAACCCTTTCCCTTTTGGGGATCGGAATTCAAAAGAATGGTTAGGACAACAAACATCCATCTCGTTTGTATTTTGGATACCCATATAACCATCAAAGACTGTTGAAGTGACTAATTCCCATAAATGAAGAGGCGTTGGAAACAAATAAATTGTTGGAGTTCTTTTTTTTATCTATTTTTTATCTATCTAGTATGACCCACTTGATGTTAAGAAAAGAAAAAGATCTTTTGCAGGAAGGTTGGCTAGATATTTTTTTTTAACGCTAGCCCCGCTCAATTGATAATGAAACTATTTCAGTTTTTTTATTCCCCTTTCCATATATTACTGGATTTTCATTATGCACATACATAAAGGAGGAGGAGCCGTATGAGGTGAAAATCTCATGTACGGTTCTGTAGCGGAGATTCGTTGAATCGAATGACGACCGTAACGGATGTCGGCTCAATCAGAAGGAAATTATGCGGAGGCTTTACAAAATTATTATGAAGCTATGCGACTAGAAATTGATCCCTATGATCGAAGTTATATACTCTATAACATAGGCCTTATCCACACAAGTAACGGAGAACATACAAAAGCCTTGGAATATTATTTTCGGGCACTTGAACGAAACCCGTTCTTACCACAAGCTTTGAATAATATGGCCGTGATCTGTCATTACGTGCGACTATCTCCACTATAGAAAGAAAAAAGGAAAAAAAAAAATAGGCTTTCTACATATACATCGTGAAAAAACAACGATTTTATTAGCTGTAGAAAAGAAAGACACTTCATAGAAGTCAAAAAACGAAGCGAAGAAAAATATATGCCTTGATACTCCATTCTATGGATAAAATATCTAATTGATAGAGGAAGCACCGTCAAGATCAATTGGCAAGGTTTTTGTCCAATACAACAATGCAATACGAACTGCTTATACCTATTTATATCATGATACAAAATAAAAAGTTAGGAATCTACTTATGTAATAGAGTAGATCGTCTAAAAAATTGAGCAGCGGTGTAGCATCCGATCCCAAAGATAGTAAGTCTTTTATTTTTTATTAAGTAAAGTCTTTTTCAACGATTCTATATAAATTTAGATATGAAACCGAGATAGTTATCTTTCAGAAAATTATAAATATAGCGAAAATAAAACGCCTATGTTTGATTCTTCTGAAGATGGGAAAAAAGATAAAACTTAATTCAACCAATTATCAATCATAATTCAAGTTTGAAACTCATGTAATTCAAC